GCTGGGGGTGTGGACAGGGATGGGGTTGTGGACTGGTAAAGAGATCTATTCATTGATAAGAAAAGTGAAAGGGGCTGGGGGTGTGGACAGGGATGGGGTTGTGGACTGGGCTGGGGGTGTGGACAGGGATGGGGTTATGAACGGGGGTTGGGCTGATGATCAAGTAGAATCCTGGGTCGCAAGAAGTGAGTGGATTGATGATGAAGAAAGAGAATTCTTGGTTCAGTTCTGCACCTTAACGACAGACAAAAGGATTGAGATTGATCAAATTCTATGGAGTCTGACTCATAGTGATCATTTCTCAAAGAATGACTCTGGTTATCAAACGATTGAACAACCGGGAGCAAATTACTTACGGGACTTAGTTGACATTCATAAAAAGTCTCTAATGAATTATAAGTGCAATACATCCTGTTTAGCGGAAAGACGGATATTCCTTGCTCATTATCAGACAATCACTTATTCACAAACCCCGTGTGGGACTAATAGTTTTGATTTCCCATCTCCTGGAAAACCCTTTTCGCTCCGCTTAGCCTTACCCCCCGCCAGTGGTATTTTAGTGATAGGTTCTAGAGGAACTGGACGATCCTATTTGGTCAAATACCTAGCGACAAACTCTTATGTTCCTTTCATTACGGTATCTACGGACAGGTTCCGCGAGCCTGTAGATGATGATGATGATGATTTTGATTATCTTGAAGATGAGGAGGAGGATTTTCATTGGAATCTTTTTAAGGATGATAATAGTTCTCCTCCTTCTGCGTCGTCGTCGTCGTCTCCTGGTCTTGATCTTGGTTTTGGTGGGGGGAGTGCTGGGAATCCTGTGCATCTTGTTAAGGGCCTTGTGGCTAGCATTCTTAACATTCTTCGTAGTCTTGGTCATGTGGGAAATGGTATTGGTAATAGTTTTATTGAGGATATTGATTGGTGGGCTTATTGAGGATATTGATTGGTGGGCTCGTGGGGGGGATCTGAATCGTGATGAGATTGATAAGAGTCAGATTGATGAGAGTCAGATTGATGATAGGGAGATTGATGATAGGGAGATTGATAGGCATATAGGGAGATTGATAGGCATATGACTCATAGGCTGGAAGGGTTAACTGGGTGGGACATGATATCTAGGCAGGTGTGTCCGAAGGTACTAGACCCCCAATCTTATACCAACCTTCAATTCGAATTAGCAAAAGCAATGTCTCCTTGCATAATATGGATGCCAAACATTCATAATCTGTGTCGGTGGGAGTCGGATTGCTTATCCCTCGGTCTATTAGTGAACCATCTCTCCGGGGGTTGTGAAAGATGTTCCACTAAAAATCTTCTTGTTATTGCTTCGACTCATATTCCCCAAAAGGTGGATCCCAGTCTAATAGGTCCGAATAAATTAAATACGTGCATTAAGATACGAAGGCTTCCTATTCCACACCAACGAAAGCACTTTCTCACTCTTTCATATACTAGGGGATTTCACTTAGAAAATCAAATGTTTCATACTAATAGATTGGGGTACATAACCATGGGTTCCAGTGCACGAGATCTTGCAGCACTTACCAACGAGGCCCTGTCGATTAGTATTACACAGAAGAAATCAATTATAGACACTAATACAATTCTATCTGCTCTTCATAGACAAACTTGGAATTTTCAATCCCGGGTAAGATCGTCTCAGGATCGGAGGATCCTTTTCTATCAGATAGGAAGGGCTGTAGCACAAAATGTACTTCTAAGTAATTGCCTCATAGATCCTATATCTATCTATATCAAGAAGAACTCATGGAATAAAGGGCATTCTGATTTGTACAAATGGTACTTCGAACTTGGAACGAGCATGAAGAAATTAACGATACTTCTTTATCTTTTGAGTTGTTCTGCCGGATCGGTCGCTCAAACTCTTTGGTCTCTACCCGGACCCGAAACTGGGATCACTTCTTATAGACCCGCTGAGGATGATTCTGATCTAGTTCATGGCCTATTAGAAGTAGAAGGCGCTCTGGTGGGAGACTCGCGGACAGAAAAGGATTGCAGTCAGTTTGATAATGATCGAGTGACATTGCTTCTTCGGCCCGAACCAAGGAATCCCTTAGAGATGATGCAAAATGGATATTTTTCTATGCTTGATGCGGGATTTCTCTATCAAGGAGACGACGTGGGGTTGGAAGACTGGGAAGGATTCCTCGACCCGGAACAGGAGTTCGTCACTAACATAGTTTGGGCTCCTAGAATATGGAGCCCTTTGGGCTTTCTATTGGATTGTATCGACATTCCCAATGAATTGGGATTTCCCTTCTATGGGTCTGATGGAGCGGATGCTCGAGAGGGTGGTGAAGCGTATTCTAATGAAGAGGATGAAGAGGATAAGGAAGAGTATTATGATGAACAGTATGAGCTTCACGAGGATGATGAAGAGGTTGATAAAGGGGGTGATGAAGCGTATAATGAACAGTATGAGCTTCAAGAGGGTGGTGGAGAGTATCCTAGAGAGGATAAGGAAGAGTATTCT